TAAATAATTTCTTTTTCCTTTCCTTTATCTGTTGATGTAAAATGATGCTGTATTTAATATAAAATTCTTACAATGAAAGAGATTATCATATTTCCACAATTCAATTTTAAGTGGATGGGAGATCTATAAATTTCTTTTTCATGGTTGTAGAGGCAGTTTTTGTTAGAATCCCCCCTTTTTATTTTAAGGAATTTGTTAATTGTCCAGTAACAAATATGATTCGATGAAAGAAAGTGAAAAAAGAATAAAATAATTGGAATCAATAGTTGTAATGAATTGTTGGATTGGATCTCAATCCAAATTTGGATCTAGCTACAAGGAAGAGGCTTTATTTTAAAATATCGAACGAGGAAACATAGTATTCCATAAAAATGGAATTCAAAATAATAATTCAAAAAGAGTTTCGTTTTTAAATGAAGTTACACGATCCAGTTCGTTTATTCTCGACGACTTGGTTGATAGGAATCGCGAGATGGCTAGATCTTAGAAATGATGAATCGGTTTCATTTTATATGCCTGTTACTTTCTCTTTTTTCGTGCCGTCTATAATGATAGATGAATCCAAAACTTTCAATTGGACTTATTATTTCATTGGACTTATTATTTCAATTGGTATTTTTGTATATCTTCCTATGTTAGAAAAATGGAAACTTAGGTAAATACTTTAGAAACATATGTATAAAAATACCATATTTCATTTAGCCCTTTCATGCTTACTATAACCAGTTATTTCGGTTTTCTACTAGTGGCTTTAACTATAACTTCAGCTTTATTTATTGGTCTGAGCAAGATACGACTTATTTAAAATTTCTATTTGAAAGAAACAATTCAGAAAGGAAATGCTTCTGTGAGATTCTGTGTATTCTAGAGTTATTTACCATGTCAATTGTCAATTCTTGGTCATTGAGATTCACATCAATTCGGATTAATATTTAGGTATAGATATTACCGCTTTTTTTCTCCTTTTCAAAAAATTGAAATGATTGAAGTTTTTCTATTTGGAATCGTGTTAGGTCTAATTCCTATTACTTTGGCTGGATTATTCGTAACTGCATATTTACAATACAGGCGTGGCGATCAGTTGGACCTTTGATTAATTCACATTTCTTTTTTTGATTGGCCTCCTCCTTTCTTTAATCCACAGGAGGTCAAATTCTAATTGTTGTGCAAGCGACTGAATCCATTTCAGTCTAATTGAATTCATGAAGAAAAAATCACGCTCTGTAGGATTTGAACCTACGACATCGGGTTTTGGAGACCCACGTTCTACCGAACTGAACTAAGAGCGCTTTCTTATCAGAATAGAAAAGGATGTAAAGAAAAGATTTTTTTTAAACTAATCCATTTTCATTTTCTATCTATATATTCTATAGTTTCATAAAAATGAACTTCTGCGCAACGCAATTTGAATCGATCTCAGCTGATTCCTCGTTACTGCTCAACGGGGCAGTAATAGGTAGGGATGACAGGATTTGAACCCGTGACATTTTGTACCCAAAACAAACGCGCTACCAAGCTGCGCCACATCCCTTCAAATTGTTCTACAGTATAATTGTAGAGAATTCCTTTCTTGTTTTCCACATCCCTATTTCCTGCATTGAGACACACAGCTTTTCTGTCCATTTCGTCTTTTTTGGCCTCATTTAACATATTTTTACATATAATAATAAGAAAAGGAAATCTTATGGATCGTTGTACATTTCAATTAGAATTAGGGATTCCGTGTACAACTCTAAACAGCCCTTAACTACATATGCATCTAATCATATATGCATTATCTTTATGTATTACAATAAAAAAGGAGGTTTTTCAATGCGAGATCTAAAAACATATCTCTCCGTGGCCCCAGTACTAAGTACGTTATGGTTCGGGGCTTTAGCAGGTATATTGATAGAGATTAATCGTTTTTTCCCCGATGCGTTGACATTCCCCTTTTTTTCATTCTAGCTATTGACACCGGAAGGAATGAAGAAGATTAGAAATAGAATCAAATATCTGTGACTAATCCCCCCTCCCTCTTTTCTCTTTTTTCCCTTTTTTTTTTTTCTAATTTTTAGAATTTAGAATAAGGGACGAAAGAGAAAGAATAAAAATGGATTCAACGTCTGCGAGACTCAGGTTCAAATTCGAATTAAAAATAGAGACGTGGGGGTAGAGTAGGAAAATCGGGGTCTAGGGCAAGAATACAAGATCTTTAACTGCCCTTCGGAGTTAAATAGAATTTCGAACTCATTCTCATTGTCTTGCTTATTATTTACTATGGCTTTTATGGCTTTGCTTTGATTTAATTGATTTTGATCTTTTAGAGTTGGATTTCAAGTTAATAACTTTTCTTTTTTCCTTCCTTTCTTTTTCTTCATTTCGAATCAAAATAGAAGAGTTGAGTAAATCAAAAATCCAAAGGAGGTTCATGGCCAAGAGAAAAGATGCGCGGGTAACGGTAATTTTGGAATGTACCAGTTGTATACAAAACGGTGTTAAGAAGGTATCAACGGGTATTTCCAGATATATTACTCAAAAGAACCGGCACAATACGCCCAATCGATTAGAATTGAGAAAATTCTGTCCCTATTGTTACAAACATATGATTCATGGGGAAATAAAGAAATAGATTGAACCGAGTATGTCTTATCCTTGAAAGGAGAAAAATGACATTATATAGAACACATTGAAATATAAATAGAAGATATTGCATTTAAATAAAAAGAATCCTATTTGGAGTTAAAATTACAATTAAGAAATATTTCGGGATAAGAAATAAACTAAACAAACAAACCATGGATAAATCCAAGCGACCTTTTCTTAAATCCAAGCGATCTTTTCGTAGGCGTTTGCCCCCGATTCAATCGGGGGATCGAATTGATTATAGAAACATGAGTTTAATTAGTCGATTTATTAGTGAACAGGGAAAAATATTATCTAGACGAGTAAATAGATTGACCTTGAAACAACAACGATTAATTACTATTGCTATAAAACAAGCTCGTATTTTATCTTTGTTACCTTTTCTCAATAATGAGAAACAATTTGAAAGAATCGAGTCGACCACTAGAACTACTGGTCTTAGAACCAGAAATAAATAGGCTTATTTTTTGTTCACTTCAATCAGAATTCCAATTTGAACTCAAACATGGATTGGTGTTTTATTTGACAAATCTTAGAATCCAGATTATTGTGTCGTAAAAAAAAAAACGAATCGGAAAAAAAAAGATTTTTTTATTGAACGTGTTCATTCATTTTGACTACTTTAGCGCATTTCTCATAGTAATTTTGACTTCAACTCCACCCTCCCGGAGTTCATTCTCCGGGGAACCCCATTTAAATTATTTCGGTGTATTCTTTCCAATCTACTTTTTCTCTGATTTCGTTGGAAATCATATAAAGACAATTCCTATTTGATATAGCTATTTGGGCCAGTATTTTACGATTAAGAAGCAACTGCCTCTTATATAGATCATGTATTAATTTACTATAACTATAAGATACTCCCTTTTCTCGAATTACTGCGTTTATTCGAGTGATCCACAAACGACGAAAATTTCTCTTTTGCTTATCTCTATCCCGATGAGCCGAAACCAAAGCTCTTATTTTCTGTTGAGTAATAGTTCGAGTAAGTCTTGAGTGAGATCCTCGAAAACTTGATGCAAATAAACGAATTTTTGTTCTACGTTTCCGGGCTATATATCCGCGTTTAACTCTAGTCATTGAATAAATAAAATTTTGACAAATAACTAATTGATTTTTTTCTTTCAGTTATTATTTTTCCCGTCCTGGCCTATTAATAACCAAACGGATTTTTCCAATGTATAAAATACAAATTCCAATGGCTTTGGCTACTATAACCTTCCCGACCACGATTTTTTCTTTTTTGGGGTATTTTACTGGGAAATATGAAAGAAATTGTGGGTTTCCTCGTTTCTATGGTTACTTCTTAAACGGTGAGGTCTTCTCTATACACCGGAGCCCTTACTTCATTTAATATTTCATCAATGTTATTGGTAACTTGTATAGTTCACACCACACTCTTTGGCTCTACCTATGAATTATCCAGTAACAGGTCTTTCACAATGAGACCCGCCTATACAGTAACGGTATTTAATTAGGAAAGTTAGCTGGGTAGCTGACCCTCGTAGTCCGTTCTTGACTGAGCGAGAACTTCTTTTTTTTTTTTTTATTTTAATAAGATTTTTCCGCTTAATGGATAATCAGTTGCTACCAATGGAGAATTGTTTCTCATCTTAAATTCAGGTGATTGAATTTGCACCAACGGAAACCATAAACTTTATACACAATAGAAGGATAGATTTGCTTATTTTTAGATAGTGAATGGAGTTCCTTCTTCCATTCTATCCTATTCATTAGTACTGATCAGTCATACTGGAAGCAGTTTTCTTGCTTTTTCCTGTCAGCTCATGATCTAAACGAGTCGCACATACACCCTAGTACATGTTCCTCGACGCTGAGGACATCCCCGAAGAGCGGGGGATTTCGTGACATTTCGAATGGGCTGTCTTGTATTTCTAATAAGTTGTTTAATAGTTGGCATGTTGAGTCATATATATAATGGGCTGGTTTAGATTGATCCTAACCGGATTTTTTATTTATTTATATAGTAAACTCGGAGATAAAATATCAAATCACAGATTTGCACAAAATCCACTTTTTCATTCAACTGCTACAAGATCAACAATTCCATAAGTTTGGGCTTCTGTTGCTGACATAAAAACGTCTCTTTCCATGTCTTCAGATACAACCCATAAAGGTTTACGCGTCCTTTGTACATAAACCCTTGTGATGGTTTCGCGTAGTTTCAGCAGTTCTTCCGCTTCCAGGATAAATTCTCCCGTTTGTGCCTCATAAAAAGAACTAGCAGGTTGATGCATCATTACCCTGATAATAGAAGGTTTCTCTATCTGGTGTGATGAAAGAAACAGAAAAGAAAGATAAAGAATAATAGGAAAAAGGATAGAATTGAACAACCGTACGGGCATTATCTTTTATGCATTGCATACGGCTCTATAATCAAATTGACCCCTAACTTTTCCATTCAAGAAAGATAAAAAATAGAATCTATTAGCCCCAGATGGGTAAATGATCAAAATGCCACCCTTCTTTTTTTTTTTCGGAGGAGTTCAAAAATACTATGATGGCTCCGTTGCTTTCTATTTTAAAATGGATTTTTTTTGTCTTTGATTCAGCAATCCCAAAGTTTCTTTTTGAGCCAATTAAAAAAATTTGGTTTTTTCGCACTCTTTTTTTTTATAACTTAAATATTGTTAAGAGCCCGTTAGTGTAAAAACAAACAAGTTTGTGACGCTGAATTGGACTTCCGATAGATAAGAGAAAGTCGGAAATATCTTTTATCTCATACTACTCTCTCGATACATAATCAAATCTTTTGAAAAAAAAAAATACAAAATTTTTCATATCGAATTCGAAGTGCCATGCTATTATTACTTAATATTCATATGGCGAAGGCATAGTTTTCTTTTTTCTCTCAAATAAAAAAACTTCATTGGCGCCAAGCGTGAGGGAATGCTAGACGTTTGGTAATTTCTCCTCCAACCAGAATAAAAGATCCCATTGACGCGGCCAATCCCATGCATATTGTATGGACCTCTGGTCGTACAAATTGCATAGTATCATAAATGGCTATTCCGGGTATTATCCATCCACCAGGGGAGTTTATAAACAAATACAGATCTTTAGTCTCATCCTCGATACTGAGATATACCATAAGACCAATAAGTTGATTCGAGATCTCGCTATCAACCTCTTGGCCTAAAAAAAGTAATCTTTCTCGATAAAGTCGGTTGAGTAGGGTAAAATTGTATTCCTTAGGAACCGTACATGCACCTTTTGATGCATACGGTTCAAAAAAATTGCGAAGAAAAGAATCAATGTATAGATTCCAGTCCTCTTTCTTTTTCGGGTTTTTCTAATTTTTTAATGAAAGGGCTTTTTCTTCGATTTTTCAATAAAGATGAATTTTGATTTCTTCTTTGATAATATAAAAAAAGGGTAAATAAACTTATCGAATTAACTTCTCATTGATGTATTCTTTCATCGAAATTCAATCCCAATTACGATGGTATTTTCTTGTTCCTGAATGGGTCTCTTTCATCTTTTTAGGTTTATGCTCTACTCCGGGTAAAGATTCGCCCGATTTTGATTTGCACATATAGGACAAATCTTCCCATCACCATTTCTTTTTGTTATGACTTTACAAATAATCATTTATGATACACATAGTAATCATAGATATATTACCAATTGGGTTTTTTTTTTAAACGGAGCCTGGATACTTCATTTTTTTCGTCCAGCCAAAGCCAACCATAAATTATTCTAATTGATATAATTCTATGAATTCCCCCAAATAATGCATTTAATTGCATTTCACGCTCCAATTTTTCGATAATTCAATTTCTCTTTCTTGGGCGAAACAGAGGATATCTCGGTCGGGGGAGAGAATGGGGAAATCCCATATGACCCAAGATATCTGACAAGTCGCACTATACGTCAACCCAAGATGCATCTTCCTCTCCAGGACTTCGGAAAGGTACTTTTGGAACACCAATAGGCATGGATTGAAAGAAAAAAGAACTAAATACTATATTTCACTTTGATGTGGAAACGTAACAATATGGTTTTATTGTCTTTATTTTTCTTGTCTTTATAATATTGGCTTTATCATATTTATTTTATCCATAGATTAGAAAAATTTAGAAAGAAAGACAAAATAAATAAAGGAATTTTTTTACGAATAGATCCTTCTAATGATAAATGAAGGATGGACATATTTTCTCATAGAAAATGGTATCAATCCACCATTGCATATTGGTACTTATCGAATATAGAATAAATCTGTTTCTCTTTGTTCTTACGAACAGAATTCTTCCATTATTACGAATAGAATATAGAATCAATATTAACCTAACCCTTGTTAGGAAAAAATCCCCTGAACAGGGGAAGTCTATAGGATAATCATAGTATAATTTTTTCCAATGCAATAAAGTTACGTAGTGTCTATTTTTCTTCGATAAAGGGGTATTTTCCATGGGTTTGCCTTGGTATCGTGTTCATACCGTTGTATTGAATGATCCCGGCCGGTTGCTTTCCGTTCATATAATGCATACAGCTCTGGTTGCTGGTTGGGCGGGCTCGATGGCTCTGTATGAATTAGCAGTTTTTGATCCTTCTGACCCTATTCTTGATCCAATGTGGAGACAGGGTATGTTCGTTATACCCTTCATGACTCGTTTAGGAATAACCAATTCATGGGGGGGTTGGAGTATCACAGGAGGAACTGTAACGAATCCGGGGATTTGGAGTTACGAAGGTGTAGCTGGGGCGCATATTGTGTTTTCTGGCTTATGCTTTTTGGCAGCTATCTGGCATTGGGTCTATTGGGATCTAGAAATATTTTCTGATGAACGTACAGGAAAACCCTCTTTGGATTTGCCCAAGATCTTTGGAATTCATTTATTTCTCTCCGGGGTG